TAGAAAAAGAATAGCAATGATATATGATTCCAATATGTAAGGTCTATGATTCATCTCATAAAGGAGAATGTAATAAAGCATTAATACTAATTGATCCATAATTAGAATTAGACAAATCTGTTCATAGAAAAAAATCAAGAGCCCCGAGCCAATAAAGACTGAGAGGATTGACTCAAGAACAAATTTCATTAGGGGCTCCGTTGTAGAGTTCAGACCTAACCATTAATCGAGAAGCGATGGGAACGACGGAACCCGTGACTACATAAGATTCTATTGAAAACGAATCTTAATGATTCATTGGGTAGGATGGCGGAACGAACCAGAGAAACCAATTCATTTATTCTGAAAGGCTATGTCATCGACCAATCCTACAACTGAATAGTGAAAGAGTAATTATCCGCCCGCGAAAATCTTTCTTTTATTGGATTTCTAAATTTTAGTCGATCCTATGATGATAATAAAAGGTAAAAAGAAAGATTCGTTATAACCTTATAACAAAATGACTTTATCTATACCATTAACTCTAAATAAAAATTATCTATAAATCGAATACAAGGTTAGTTATATATCAAAACAAGATATACAAAATTCTAATAGACTAGATAAAATTTCAAAGAATCTCATGATTCAGTATATTGTTTCAGTATATTATTCATTAAATACATAGATATGTTTTTTAATCATTTCATTCGCGAGGAGCTGGATGAGAAGAAACTCTCATGTCCAGTTCTGTAGTAGAGATGGAATTGATAAACAACCATCAACTATAACCCCAAAAGAACAAGATTCCGTAAACACCATAGAGGGAGAATGAAAGGAATGTCTTATCGAGGTAATCGTATTTGTTTCGGTAGATATGCTCTTCAAGCGCTTGAACCCGCTTGGATCACATCTCGACAAATAGAAGCAGGTCGGCGGGCAATGACACGAAATGCCCGCCGCGGCGGAAAAATATGGGTACGTATATTTCCAGACAAACCAGTTACAGTAAGACCTACAGAAACACGTATGGGTTCGGGGAAAGGATCTCCCGAATATTGGGTAGCTGTCGTTAAACCTGGTAGAATACTTTATGAAATGAGCGGAGTAGCAGAAAATATAGCCAGAAAGGCTGTTTCAATAGCGGCATCAAAAATGCCTATACGAACTCAATTCGTTATTTCGGGATAGGAATGTAGAACCAAAAGAAAGGTTTTTGGGGATGAAAAAAAAATTTCAGGTTTCCTTTTTTGTTTTGAACAAATAACATTTCTTTTTTTTTTTTACTTTACTTCGCCCTTTGCATTGATTGAAAAAACAGATAAAAAAAATGATTCAACCTCAAAGCCATTTAAATGTAGCGGATAACAGCGGAGCCCGAAAATTGATGTGTATTCGAATTATAGGAGCTAGTAATCGACGATACGCTCATATTGGTGACGTTATTGTTGCTGTAATCAAGGAAGCAGTACCAAATACACCTCTAGAAAGATCAGAAGTGATCAGAGCTGTAATTGTACGTACTTGTAAAGAACTCAAACGTGACAACGGTATGATAATACGATATGATGACAATGCTGCCGTTGTTATTGATCAAGAAGGAAATCCAAAAGGAACTCGCATTTTTGGAGCGATCGCCCGGGAATTAAGACAGTTAAATTTCACTAAAATAGTTTCATTAGCACCTGAAGTATTATAAGATGAAATTGTAATTATAGTTACTGTAATATAGTTGTAGTATTTAAATGAAATCGATTAAATTAATTAGTAAATTTAGATTTATTAGTAGATTGGTTGTGTCTCACGTATATGCCTTTAATAATTCATAAATATTTAATAGTTCAGAAATACAAAATAAAGAAAAAGAGCATGTTGATTATATAAAAATTCGAGTACAACAATAATCTGAGTTTATCATGAATAAAGACACTATTGCCAACATAATAACCTCTATACGAAATGCTGACATGAATAAAAAAAGAACAGTTCGAATACCATCCACTAACATTAATGAAAACATTGTTAAAATCCTTTTAAGCGAAGGTTTTATTGAAAACATGAGGAAACATCGGGAAAGCAGCAAAGATTTTTTGGTTTTAACCCTACGACATAGAAGGAATAGGAAAGGACCCTATAAAAAAGCTGTTTTAAATTTAAAACGGATCAGTCGACCCGGTCTACGAATCTATTCTAACTACCAAAGAATTCCTAGAATTTTAGGCGGAATCGGGATTGTAATTCTTTCTACTTCTCGGGGTATAATGACAGACAAAGAAGCTCGACTAGAGAGAATAGGTGGAGAAATTTTGTGTTATATCTGGTAATCTTTCTAATATCACCCCTCCTATATTAGTTGATACCTCAAGAAATTTTACCCGAACTGAAAGAAAAAAAGGATTCATGAGGGTTTTATTACTGAATCATTTCCCAATGGTAGAATTTTGGATTCGTTTAGATAATGAAAATTTGATTCTATGTTATGTTTCAGGAAGGATTAGATGTACTTTTTTTATACGTATACAACACGAAAATCGAGTCAAAATGGAGGCAGGTCGTTATGATTCAACCGGAGGGCGTATAATTTATAGACTCCGAAACAAAGATTCAAACGATTAAGGGGTTTTTTCAACTTACACATTCATTTCGAGGGTATACAACTCGAAGTTCAAAATTTCAAGAAACTTATTTTCTTCCAATAAAGAGATTCAGAATTAAGTTAAGGAATGACAAATATGAAAATAAGAGCCTCCGTGCGTAAAATTTGTGAAAAATGCCGACTGATCCGTAGGCGAGGACGAATTATAGTAATTTGTTCCAACCCGAGACATAAACAAAGACAAGGATAATCTTTCTCAAATAAAAAAAGACTCTCTAAATCGAAAGGACTCGATGTACAAATAAATAAAAAAAAGATCTGTTTTGACATGAAATGGATATATCCATATATCTCTGACTTATATTTATGAGATGATAAAATATGGCAAAACCTACACCAAGAACTGGTTCACGTAAGAATCGACGTATTGGTTCACGTAAAAACGCGCGTAGAATACCAAAAGGAGTTATTCATGTTCAAGCAAGTTTCAACAATACTATTGTGACTATTACAGATGTCCGGGGTCGGGTAATTTCTTGGTCCTCCGCCGGTACTTGTGGATTCAAGGGTACTAGAAGAGGGACGCCGTTTGCCGCTCAAACCGCAGCAGGAAATGCTATTCGGACAGTAGTGGATCAAGGTATGCAACGAGCGGAAGTCATGATAAAAGGCCCCGGTCTCGGAAGAGATGCGGCATTAAGAGCTATTCGTAGAAGTGGTATACTATTAAGTTTCATACGAGATGTAACCCCTATGCCACATAATGGCTGTAGACCCCCTAAAAAAAGACGTGTGTAAAAATAAACATTGAAGATATTTCAAGAGAAATAAATAATTCAATGATTTGATCAAATAATATTACTATGGTTCACGAGAAAATAACAGTATCTACTCGGACACTGCAGTGGAAGTGTGTTGAATCAAGAGTAGACAGTAAGCGTCTTTATTATGGACGCTTTATTCTGGCTCCACTTAAGAAAGGTCAAGCCGATACAATCGGCATTGCAATGCGAAGAGCTTTGCTTGGAGAAATAGAAGGAACATGTATCACACGCGCAAAATCTGAGAAAATACCACATGAATATTCTACCATAGTAGGTATCCAAGAATCCGTACATGAAATTTTAATGAATTTGAAAGAAATTGTATTGAGAAGTAATCTTTATGGAACTCGTGATGCGTCTATTTTCGTCAAAGGTCCCGGCTATGTAACTGCTCAAGACATCGTCTTACCACCTTCGGTGGAAATCGTTGATAATACACAGCATATAGCAAGCCTAACGGAACCAATTCATTTGTGTATTGAATTACAAATCGAGAGACATCGCGGATATCAGATAAAAACACCGAAAAACTTTCAAGATGGAAGTTATCCTATAGATGCTGTATTCATGCCTGTTCGAAATGCCAATCATAGTATTCATTCTTATGCGAATGGAAATGAAAAACAAGAGATACTATTTCTTGAAATATGGACAAACGGAAGTTTAACTCCTAAAGACGCACTTCATGAGGCCTCCCGGAATTTGATTGATTTATTTATTCCCTTTTTACATGCAGAAGAAGAAAACTTACATTTAGAAAACAATCAACGCAAAGTTACTTTACCCCCCTTTACTTTTCATGATAGATTGGCTAAACCCAGAAAAAATAAAAAAGAAATAGCATTGAAATATATTTTTATTGACCAATCAGAATTGCCCCCCAGGGTCTATAATTGCCTCAAAAGGTCGAATATACATACATTATTAGACCTTTTGAATAACAGTCAAGAAGACCTTATGAAAATGAAACATTTTCGAATAGAAGATATAAAACATATATTGGACATTCTAGAAATAGAAAAGCACTTCGCATAAATTTGAATGGATTATTTTCTTTTTTTTCTAAAGAAAAAAAAGAAAATAAAAATGAGTTTTGAATCTTTAGCACAATCTATATATTCGGAATAAATTCCAAATTTAATTGAATAAATGTATCTAGGGAGAATTCACTTTGAAGCGACTATTCCCTAGATACACACATCATGATATTTTTTTTTATTTCACAATTGAATCAATTTAAAAAAGACCTAAAGTTAGGGATTTATCAATAGGTAATGTTGCCCCAATACCCAACCAAAGGGCTGCTGCGGTACCAATCAAAAAGACGGTTGTCGCTACTGGACGACGAAATGGGTTTTGGAATTTATTAACATTCTCCAAAAAAGGTACTGTTAATAATCCCCCCGGTACTGAAACCATTAAAAGAACACCCAATAATTTATTGGGCACTGTACGAAGAATTTGAAATACGGGAAAGAAATACCATTCAGGCAATATCTCCAAAGGAGTTGCAAATGGATCCGCGGGTTCGCCAATCATTGATGGTTCTAGAACCGCTAAACCTATGGTACATGCAATAGTACCTAAAATTACTACCGGAA